TTCAAGGGTTATAGCATAATAGAAATCGGGAAATGAACAAAAAGGGGGGATATGGCGAAATTGGTAGACGCTACGGACTTAATTGGATTGAGCCTTGGTATGGAAACCTACCAAGTGATAACTTTCAAATTCAGAGAAACCCTGGAATTAAAAATGGGCAATCCTGAGCCAAATCCTGTTTTATGAAAACAAACAAAGGTTTCAGAAAGCGAGAATAAATAAAGGATAGGTGCAGAGACTCAATGGAAGCTGTTCTAACAAATGGAGTTGGCTGCATTGTATTCGTAGTAAAGGAATCCTTCCATCGAAACTTCCGAAAGGATGAAAGATAAACCTATATACATAAGTATACTTACTGAAATACTATCGCCAAATAATTCAAAATGATTAATGACGACTCCGTCCGCTAAATCTTTTTATTTTTAAGAATTTTTTAATCGGATAAGAATAAAGATAGAGTCCCATTCTACATGTCAATATCGACAACAATGAAATTTATAGTAAGAGGAAAATCCGTCGACTTTAGAAATCGTGAGGGTTCAAGTCCCTCTATCCCCAAAAAGACCCGGTTGACTCCCTAATTATTTATCTTCTTATTTTGTTAGTGACTTAAAATTGGTTATAGTTCTCAGTCATTCTCACTCCACTATATTTCACATTTCACAAACAGAAACAGATCTGAGCGGAAATTCTTTTTTCTTATCACATCATAAGCCTTGTGTGTGATATATATGATACGTGTTCAAATGCAAATGAGTATCTTTGAATAATATGTTAAATTGAAATAATTAACAATCCATATCATTATTTGTACTGTATTGAAACTTAGAAAGTTTTTATTTTGAAGATACAAGAAATTCGACCAGGGCCTGGATATTACTTTGTAATATCTTTTCATTTTTTTAATTGACATAGACCCCAGTCCTATATTAAAATAAAATGAGGATGGTGCGTCATCAATGGTCGGGATAGCTCAGCTGGTAGAGCAGAGGACTGAAAATCCTCGTGTCACCAGTTCAAATCTGGTTCCTGGCACATGAGTAATTTGTATGAGTATATATTCTACAAATTAATTGGTATGGGTCGACATATATATTCAGTGTTCTAGTTATAGATCATGATACATACTTATCCATCTAAGTGTCGGAACTATAACCCTTACTAATTTTTTTGTATATTGTATCTAAAACAGGTAAAAAAAACGATGCGTATTGTGTATTTTATTGTGTATTTTATTATTGTGTATTATTGTGTATTGTATTAAAGTATACAAAAGAAACGAATTGCATTTTGTTTCTTTTTACTTTTTTATTTGTTCGTGTCTCCGCCAGTAAAAAAAAGATTACTATTTCATACATAGTCGAAAGGGTAAATTACAATTGTTTAGTTGAAAGACCAAAAAATAGAGTCTAAGTCTAGGGTGTGGTGAAGGGCGGTAATAGCTAAGATTGATCTCAGATACAGTACAAATAGAATATGACCCTCTTTCATTTCCTTATATTTTTCATATTCTATTTCTTTATTTCTTCCTATTTTACTTTCTAGAGCCCTTCTAAGTGATGTGCGCGGTACATAGTTCATGATGTGGAACTCTTTTAATTTTATCCTATTGGCTCGGCTCGTGCGAAAAGGTATCTTCAAAATTTGATAATTTTAATGAACCTCTAATTCTTTTTTTTTTAGCCCACCTAATGAATGAAACATGAATTACTTTGTTTAGTCTATAAGAGAACGTCCAAATATTAAAAGAATATTTGGAGTTGTCGAAGTGAATAGTAGTTTCTGATTATTCAGTGAGCATCTTGTATTTCATAAAAATTGGGGGCAATATAATCCTTACGTAAAGGCCAGCCTATCCAACTTTCAGGCATTAAAATACGTTTCAGGCGTGGATGATTGTCATAAAAGATTCCTAGCATATCATAAGATTCCCTTTCTTGAAAATCTGCACTTTTCCAAACCCAGAAAACAGATGGAATTCTAGGATTCTTCCTTGGGGCAAATACTTTTATGCATACCTCTTCTGGTTGATCTATACCATACTCTATTCTAGTAAGATGGTACACACTAGCTAACAGCCCGCCTGGTGCTACATCATAAGCACATTGGGAACGTAGATAATTGTAACCATATACATACAAAATGACGGCAATCGAATGCCAATCCTCGGGCTTTATTTGTAAAGTTTCTATTCCTTGGTAATCGAAACCTAAAGATCTATGAACTAACCCATGTTTGACTAACCAAGCAGACAAACGACCCTGCATCTTTTTTATCTCTCCCAGATTTTTATTTGTATTTAAGTATTTCACATTTACGATGAAATTTATGAAGATTGACTCGCTCTTTATTAGTCGTCTATACATTTGTTATTCTGTATCTAAAGGATCCTGTCCTAATTCACTAATTCGTGGGAAGATACTGAACTTTTATATTTGAAAAATATTTCCGGAGGGATCTCTGAGGTCGAGGGTGGTTCATAGAGCAATCCTTGATCATA